TTGATATAGCCATCATTCAATGGGTCAGGTCCACTTACTTTTTTGATTTCTAAAATTAGGGTGGGTTTGATAAGAACAACGGCGAAGTAAGAATACTTTATTTCTAATAACGATTGGATATCTAGAATAAATTTCTGGCCCAGGAACAAAAATTGGAATAATCAGACATGAAAAGAACTACTGTGTCAGTACAACAAGGTAGACTAGTTCTAATAAATTTTTATTTTAAATTTTTTTATTTTAATTTTAAATATTAAATAGTTTAATAAATAATTATTAATTAAAACTTTCTAACTATAACTCATAATAATGGGAAGTAATTATAACGGCGGCTTCTTTTTTCCTTTGTAATAATATAAACTTTGTAATAATATAAAAAATATCTCCACTCTTTCCTAAAAAACGAAAACTGGAGTCTAGTGGAAAAAGCCCTTTATCGGATTTGAACCGATGACTTACGCCTTACCATGGCGTTACTCTACCACTGAGTTAAAAGGGCTCTTTTATTGAATTCATTAATTATCCATTTTCTATTATGAGTTTATTGCATAATAGATGTATATATCTATTATATGTACATAATATATACATACATCGGGGTTGGTTGATTTAGAACCAAAAATTTGGATTTACTCCCAAAACAAAAGTAAAAAAAAAGCAAAGTATGTATATTTTTATTTTATTTTGATAAAAAAATAATGTAGTGAATTTTTTTAAGACCTATCCACCTGTTTACCCTTTTTTTACCAACCCATCAAAACTAGATTTATTTGATTGATACATGTACCAATCTGACATACACATAGATTCAAAAGATTTTCTTAAATCGTGTGATGAGGGGGAGGAGGATTCGTACCCTGAACCGAATTCTTGTAAATAAAAAAGAAAATTTCTATCGTTTTTGAGTCTTCTGACTTAGGGTAGTTGATAACCAGATTTTATCTGAACAATGAATGAAGCAAGGAGTTTTTATTAATGAATAAAAATTAAAGAAAAAAAATTAAGTGAAGTAAGGTTTTACCCCCTTTCCGGTCTGTTGTTGGACCAATCATTACCTGAACTGAAGAAATCCTATACCTCCTTTGATTATATATTTCATTTTAGATATATTCGTTATAGAATAGTACGTATGATTCATTCATGAACCGTACTAAAAAAAATTATATGAAATCATAACACAAAAAAGTAGAAAATAGTCTTCAAATCTAGTCATAGCATTAGATTATATTGACAATTCCAAAAAACTGCTCATACTATCATCATAGTATGATGATGGTCGGGCGGATATGCCCCTATCGTCTAGTGGTTCAGGACATCTCTCTTTCAAGGAGGCAGCGGGGATTCGACTTCCCCTGGGGGTACGGTACTACGAAAGGAAGTTGATCATGGGTTATCAATAAACCTAGAAAAATTTCTTCCTGGGTCGATGCCCGAGCGGTTAATGGGGACGGACTGTAAATTCGTTGGCGATATGTCTACGCTGGTTCAAATCCAGCTCGGCCCAATAATTCGCGCGCTCCATAAATATGATAGAACTTATTTGTCCTCCAGAAAAAAAGAAACGCCTGATCCGTAAAAAGAAAAGGAATCCTTTTTTCTCTATCCATGTTCTCTTATTTGTTCTTTCCTATCTTTCTAACGGTCTAGATTCATGATCCTTGATTAAATTAAGTTAAGGATCATGAAAGGAAAAATGGAGATTTTTTTTCATTGAACGGTTGATTAATCATTTTTTTGGCAAAAAAAAAAGAACCATCGGTTACTAGTAATCTGTGTCAATCTCACTATAGTCGATATCCATGTAGATAGGATATTAGTCAATATATCATTCGTGTCTTTGTTAAAACATGACGAATAGAATATTTTTCTGAAATCATTAAGAATATATATGCAATACACCTCACTGGGATTGTAGTTCAATTGGTCAGAGCACCGCCCTGTCAAGGCGGAAGCTGCGGGTTCGAGCCCCGTCAGTCCCGAATTTAATATCCGATGAATTGAGAAATTCATTTTTCCCTTTTGCGTGAAAAGGGATAGGTAGAAAGATCTTATCCCCAGCAGGGGATCCTTTTTCTTTTGTTTTTCATTTTAGATTTATCATCAGAAAAATACGGGAATTTCATATTTTTCCGCTAGTTAAGGGATATATATATTGGTATAATCGGCGGTGAGGGATATTAGTATATTCAGCATTTTAAGAGATACTCGTCTTACTTTCTTTTTCGATTTTTTTTTATCCATGAAATGGAATACCTATATTTTTACCGGCAGTACATATATAAACTGTATTCGTTTATTGTACGATATACAATGAACTTAACCTTGACAGAGTACTTGTCGAGGTAAACAAACGACAACCTCTTCCAGTTCCTACTTTCTTTGTTTATGTATCCTCAATGATTAATTGGAAACAATCTATCCTATCTCATTCTTATTCAAGTTGCACACTGAATTTTTGATATATGGCTTCCTTCCAGCTTCAATCGAAGAAAGAGATACTAATCAAATAAAAGAAAAGACCAAGCAACGCCCCTTGTTAGAAAATTTGTGGGAACATTCTATTCGACTATTAGATCTTTTCCTTTTATATTTAACCTGCCCTTTTCCATTTTTCTTTTTACTTCTACTTATTCTTTGAATCCGTGTGTGATCTATAGAATACCAGTTATATAATAAATACTACATAATTGTATGTATTAAGTAGAAAGTATAACGAAGCAAGAAGGTAGTTTATGGGGAAAAAGTAGAAAAGGATGAAAAATTCAATGGGATTCCTGATCCAATAACGAATTCCATTTCGGATTTCGTATGGATAAAAGATCCTCATATGTTATACTATTCAATTCTCGACGATGAATCGATTTGATAGAGCAGATATTGTTATTCATAATATAGATCCGATTTTGTATCATTAGAATACAATTCATCCCATTGAATTTAGAGTTACAGGAATCAAATTTCTCATCTCTATGGGATTAGATCCCGAGTTATTGCAAAGTAAAGTAAAAAACCATGAGATTATGGAAGTCAATATTCTTGCATTTATTGCTACTGCACTGTTCATTCTAGTTCCTACTGCTTTCTTACTTATAATCTACGTAAAAACAGTCAGTCAAAATGATTAATTTGACTGAAACTTGAATTATTAGGTCTTGTCAATGATTGAAGAAATGAAAGAAAAGGATTCAAACTTCAAGTCTTAAATGAAATGGCCTGGATGGAATCATAAGTTTCTGAGATAATATATGGTAGAAAGTAGAAAGAACTCTATATAATTCTTTCTATCATACTATCTAGTAGTTAGAGTATTATATTATCATATAAATATATCTTGATAGAAAGTTGTATTGTATCTAGATATAGGCTTTAGTTATATAACTAAAGCCTATATCTAGATCAATTTACAACATTTATGTATATAGATTAAATGTATATCTAAATAGTAGATTGAACATAGTAGTCCAATTTGATTTCTTTTTTCGGTACATCCACTTGTATTTGTATGGATTTCGATCACTCCAAAATCGAAGACTAACTCTTTTAATTCCTAGCTTTCTTAGAATTTTTTCATATGGATAAAGTCCAGCATCTTTCAAAAGAATCAATGGAGGAAAAATGGATTAGTATGGACATATACTAATCTACTATTTTAGTATCTATGATTCTACTATAACTAACTATATAAATAACTATAAAATAAATAACTATAAAAAATAAAAAAAAAGATAAAAAAACGAAACTAAAGAATCTTTTTCTTTTTTAGATCTACCTTCCCAAGAAGTCATCGCATTGTTTGAACTATTAACAGATGATTCGCGAAGTTCTATGAGAACTTCTTCAGATTTTGAAAAAGTAGATTAGTAAAGCGGACCCCCCTATTTTTTCTGTTTAAATATGATATGAGATGAGTTAAAAAAACAGAAAAAAATTTCTAGGAGTCTAAAACAAAGGTTAAATGAATAAATACGCGATATGTGGATCGCTCAACGGAAAGGATCTCAATTTTTTATGTGTTTGTGTAGAACCTTTTCAGTAGAAAGTCTGTATTGTCGTAATCTAATACCAGAACAACTTTCTCTTAAAATAAAGAAAGAGGGAAACAAATAAAGAAAACCCTGGAATTGGGTTTTTTCCTTGTAACATCCAAAATTCTGTTATGTTAAGAGTTGGTTTATTTTATCAAAATAGAAAAATAGAATATATATATATATATATTTATTTAGTAAGTAGTAAGAATTCGGTTGGATTGGAAAAAATTTCCTATCATGCATAGATTTGAGTTTCAAAATACAACTAGACTAGAGTAATTATTCATTGTTTGATTGAATGCTTTTTACTTATCTTATTACTCATTTTTTTTTTCTTATTCATTACTGTATTCCAGTAAAGTTTTGAAACAAGGAGAAACATTCTTTTTATTTTTTAAGTTTCGCAAAACGATCAATTAAACAATTGATACAATTCGATTATTCAATTAAATTAGTAGTACCCCTAGAGTCCACTTCTTCCCCATACTACGAGCGAAAGGGAAAATGTAAAGACTACCATTAAAGCAGCCCAAGCAAGACTTACTATATCCATATTATGTCTCCTATTTCTATGAAGGAATTATTCCATTATTGATCAATAATCATAGTGGAATCAATGGTGCAGAGTCAAAATGGAATTCTGACTTAAGTTTATTTATGAATAAATCCAATGAATCCACTCCTAAGAAGTTCCTATATTCTAAGATTTCTGGTAGAAGCGAAAAGCATCAAACACAAATATGATACACACACTTTTTTCCGAAATGAAATTGAAATAGAAAAGGAATGCTCTTAATAGAACATGTAGGAATAGTAAGACCTATTGTTTGTTTTGTTACCACTACTACATAAATAAGCAAAGACATCAAAATATACTATTAAGATAGATAACTATCTATTAGTTACCTATACAACACCCCTATTTCCAATTCCCTTACTTACTCTTCTTCTGTGGGGCAAGAATTCGTCGAA